TATTGGTGCAACATTACCTATTGATAAATCCCTAACTTTAGGTCTTTTTTAATTTGATTCAATTGTGAAATAACACGACGTGTGTATCTAGGGAATAGTCGCTTGAAAGCGAATTCTCCCTAGATACATCTATTCAATTCTGAATTTCTTTCGAATATATGAATTGTGCTAAAGATTCAAAACCTATTTTCATCTTAATGAAAAAAAAAAGACGAAAAAAAAATCCAATAGATTTAAAACTTCTTTTTTGGTAAATCAATTGCGAAATGTTTTTCTAGAATGACCAATATCTGTTTTATATCTTCTAGGCGCAAATGTTCAATTTTCATGAGATCTTCCGGACTGTTATTCAAAAGGTCCAATAATGTATATATATTGGACCTTTTGAGGCAATTATAGACCCTGGGAGAGAATTCTGATTGGTCAATAAAAATCGATTTCAATGCTATTTTTTTTTTGTTTTTTCTGAGTTTATCCAATTTATCGTGAAAGGTAAGAGGGGATAAAGGAACCGTGTGTTGATTGGCCTCTAAAGGTAAGTTTTCTTCTTCCTTATGTAAAAAGGGAATAAATAAATCAATCAAATTCCGGCAGGCTTCATGAAGTGCTTCTTTCGGAGTTAAACTCCCATTTGTCCATATTTCGAGAAAGAGTATCTCTTGTTTTTCATTCCCATTCCCATAAGAATGAATACTATGATTCGCATTTCGAACAGGCATGAATACAGCATCTATAGGATAACTTCCATCTTGAAAGTTATGTGGCATTTTGATAAGATATCCGCGATTTCTCTTGATTTGTAATCCAATACACAAATCAATTGGTTCTGTCAAGCTAGCTATATGTTGTGTATTATCAACGATTTCTACATAAGGTGGTAAGATGATATCTTGAGCAGTTACATATCCTGGACCTCTGACACAAATAGACGCGTCACAAGTTCCATATAGATTACTTCTCAATACAATTTCTTTTAAATTCATGAAAATTTCATGGACCGATTCTTGAATACCCGCTATGGTAGAATATTCATGTGGGACGTTCTCAGATTTTACACGTGTGATACATGTTCCTTCTATTTCTCCAAGTAAAGCTCTTCGCATCGCAATGCCTATTGTGTCGGCTTGACCTTTCATAAGTGGAGACAGAATAAAGCGTCCATAATAAAGACGTTTACTGTCTTCTCTTGATTCAACACACTTCCACTGTAGTGTCCGAGTAGATACTGTTACTTTCTCTCGAACCATAGTAATATTATTTGATTTGATTGAATCATTTATTTCTCTTGTTTCTCTTGAAATTTCTTCAATGTTCATTTCTACACACGTCTTTTTTTCGGGGGTCTGCAACCATTATGTGGCATAGGGGTTACATCCCGTACGAAAGTTAATAGTATACCACTTCTACGAATAGCTCGTAATGCTGCGTCTCTTCCGAGACCGGGACCTTTTATCATGACTTCTGCTCGTTGCATACCTTGATCTACTACTGTACGAATAGCATTTGCTGCTGCAGTTTGAGCGGCAAAGGGTGTCCCTCTTCTCGTACCCTTGAATCCACAAGTACCCGCTGAGGACCAAGAAACCACCCGACCCCGTACATCTGTAACCGTGACAATGGTATTATTGAAACTTGCTTGAACATGAATAACCCCCTTTGGTATTCTACGTGCACTCTTACGTGAACCAATACGTCCATTTCTACGTGAACCAATTCTCGGTATAGCTTTTGCCATATTTTATCATCTCATAAATATGAGTCAGAGATATATGGATATATCCATTTCATGTCAAAACAGATTCCTTATTTGTACATCGAGTCCTTTAGTGAGTCTGATTATCCTTGTCTTTGTTTATGTCTCGGGTTGGAACAAATTACTATAATGCGCCCCCGCCTACGGATTAGGCGACATTTTTCACAAATTTTACGAACAGAAGCTCTTATTTTCATATTTGTCATTCCTTATCTTAATTCTGAATCTACTTCTTGGAAGAAAATAAGTTTCTTGAAATTTTTCATCTCGAATCATATTGAATAAAAACCACCTAATCCTTCCAATCCTTGTTGCGGAGTCGATAAATTATACGTCCTCTGGTTGAATCATAACGACTTACTTCAATTTTGACTCTATCTCCTGGCAGTATCCGTATAAAACTACGCCGGATCTTTCCTGAAACATAACCCAGGATCAGATCTTCATTATCTAACCGAACCCGGAACATACCATTGGGAAGCGATTCCGTAATTAAACCTTCATGAATCCATTTTTGTTCTTTCATTCCAGGTAAAGCCTCCTTGAAGTATCAACTAATGGAGGAGGAACGATATTAGACAACTCGTCCCTTTTCTTTTTTTTAGAAATAGGAAGAAGTTTCGGATCCAATTTGGATATTAAAAGGATTACCATATATAACACAAAATTTCTCCGCCGATTCCTTCGAGTCGAGCCTCTCGGTCTGTCATTATACCTCGAGAAGTAGAAAGAATTACAATCCCCATCCCACCTAAAATTCTAGGAATTCGTTGAGAGTTAGAATAGATTCGTAGACCGGGTCGACTGATCCGTTTTAAATTTAAAAAATTTCTATAGAGTCTTTTCCTATTCCTTCTATGCCGCAGGTTTAAAACCAAAAAAGATTTATTTTTTTCTCGATGTTTTCTAACGTTTTCAATAAAACCTTCTCGGAAAAGTATTTTAACAATATTTTCGGTAATATTAGTAGATGCGATGCGAACCACTCTTTTTCTATCCATATCAGCATTTCGTATAGAGGTTATTATCTCAGCAATAGTGTCCCTACCCATGGTGAACTAAAATTATGGGTGCCCCAAAATTGGATATAATCAACATGTTTTTCTTTTTTTTTTTTTTTACTTATTTGTTTTATGAATATGAATTATTAAAGGTATATGCGTGAGACACAATCTACTAATTAATCTAGTTCTTAATCTATTTCTTTCAAATACCCACTATAAACATATCAGTGATCTCATTTTATAATACCTCGGGAGCTAATGAAACTATTTTAGTAAAATTGAATTGTCTCAATTCCCGGGGGATCGCACCAAAAATTCTAGTTCCTTTTGGATTTCCTTCTTGATCAATCACAACAGCAGCATTGTCATCATATCGTATTATCATACCGCTGTCACGTTTAAGTTCTTTACAGGTACGAACAATTACAGCTCTAACTACTTCTGATTTTTCTAAGGGCATATTTGGTACTGCTTCTTTGATCACAGCAACAATAACGTCACCAATATGAGCATATCGACGATTGCTAGCTCCTATGATTCGAATACACATCAATTCTCGAGCCCCGCTGTTATCTGCTACATTTAAATGGGTCTGAGGTTGAATCATATCAATTTTTTAGTCTATTCTTCCAATGCAAAGGATGAAGAAAAAAAAAAGAATATTTTTTGTCCAAAAAAAGAAACTTTCATCCCCAAGATTCATTTCTGTTGGTTCTACATTTTTATCCTGAAATAATGAATTGAGTTCGTATAGGCATTTTGGATGCTGCTATTGAAATAGCCCTTCTAGCTATATTTTCGGTTACTCCACCCATTTCGTATAGTATTCGACCTGGTTTAACAACAGCTACCCAATATTCAGGGGATCCCTTTCCCGAACCCATACGTGTTTCAGCGGGTCTTACTGTAACCGGTTTGTCTGGAAATATACGGACCCATATTTTTCCACCACGGCGTGCATTTCGTGTCATTGCTCGTCGACCTGCTTCGATTTGTCTAGATGTGATCCAAGCAGGTTCAAGTGCCTGAAGAGCATATTTACCGAAACAAATATGATTACCTCGATAAGATATTCCCTTCATTCTTCCTCTATGTTGTTTACGGAATCTAGTTCTTTTGGGGTTATAGTTGATGGTTGTTTCACAATTCCATCTCTACTACAGAACCGGACGTGAGAGTTTCTTCTCATCCAGCTCCTCACGAATAAAAGGATTAAAAACATTTAATTGAAATGATTAACATTTTTTGTAAAAAATAGTTTTTTTTAGAACGTTCTAAAAAATCTTTATTTTGTTTTGTCCTTTATCCAAGTTTAGCAACTAAAAAAAAAAAAAGTTTTCGCGGGCGAATATTTACTCTTTCAATCTCTATTTCATTTGTAGGGCTCGTTCGTGACTTCTCCCAATAGATGAATTAATCTCCGGTTCATTTCGCCATCCCAACTAGTGAATCATTAAGATTCATTTTTTCAATAAAATCTTTTGCATGCACAGGTTCCATCGTTCCCATCGCTTCGTACTTAATGATTAGGTCCGAATTCTACAATGGAGCTCATAATCCAATTTGTTCCTGAGTCAATCTTCTTAGTCTTTATTGGCTCCAAGCTCTTTATTTTTTTCTTGATTCATTTAATATTTAATTATGGATGAATCAATTAGTATTGATGCTTTATTACACTGTCTTTTATGAGATGACTCGTAGACCTTACATATTGGAATTCTATATCATTGATATTCTTTTTCTCTCTTTCTCTCATCCTTCCATTTATCCACACCTTTACTTCTTTCATTTTGTTTTACAACTTCTAATTAAAGTTTATGCAAAAAAAAATTTCAGTTGCTACAAAGATATGACTGATTTATCATATCTTGACTGGTTCTTTATATCCAGATAATACGAAGTGATGAGTTGGTTATTAGTTCATACTATGGGGCTGGTCCTTTTTTAATCCTAACCCTAAAAAACCAACGAGTCACACACTAAGCATAGCAATTATATCAAATGGTCAATTGAATTTTTATTCAACCCTATAGAATTAAGAATTAGAATTGCTCATTTTGATTCACCAGAAAAAGAGTGAACGAGTTTCTATTTTTTTTTTCTATCAATGGATAGAAGGGAAAGACAAGTAAAGGTTTCTTATTCTTCGTCTATAAATATCCAAATTTTGATACCCAAGACCCCATAGATAGTTCGAACTGTATAGGAACAATAATCAATTTTAGCTCGAATGGTTTGTAGGG